CAAATCCAACAAATCCATTATTTGAATAAAGAAAAAACCAAACCTATGGAGCATAGATAAATAGATCCACAGATAAGATCCAAGTTACCCCAGATCGGATTATATTTATTTGCTACACTGTTGTCAATATGAATGTGAATGTGTTGAGAAGAAATACACAATGACGAAAACAAAAGAATTTATTCAATAAAAAATAAAATCAAAAAATTCACTATAATAATAATAGAAGGTTGTTCAATTCAAAAAGGAACTCTTTATTTTGATATAAAGAATAGGTATGCTCTGGGACGGAAGGTTTCGAACCTTCGAGTAGCGGGACCAAAACCCGTTGCCTTACCACTCGGCCACGCCCCATTTCTATTGCTATTCAACCCAATATATATTCTAATATAATTATAATGGATATTATAATATTCTTTTTTGTTCTATTCTTATAATACAATATTATAATATTGGTATTGCTTTTTGATCTTATAATACCTTATAATACAATATATATTAGAATATTTCTTGGTATTGCTTTTTTGTCTTCTAATACCTTATATAGAAATATTCTAATATATATTTCTAATATTTCTTTCTAATATTTCTTGGTCTTGCTTTTTTGTCAAGTCTCGCCCACTATGAAATAGATTAGCTTGTTGTTCGGATTTTGATATGTATAGATATAGAATTCAACTTAATTTATTGATCATAATATATAATTCAATTAAGATATTGTATGAAAATATGATTTCTTCTATTCTTTTTTGATTTGAGAATTGAAGGATTTTTGATTGGGTAAATTGAAATAAAGAAAGGTTTTTGGTCTACCTTACTTTATTTATTTATTTTATTATTTATTTTATATCAATTTTGATATCAATAACATATTAAATAACCCAGTCAAAATACAATTATCTTCAAGAACAAAATGTTTGTTATGCTTAATTTTTTTAGTTTGATTTGTATCTGTCTTAATTCTGCCCATTATTCAAGCAGTTTTTTCTTTACAAAATTGCCTGAAGCCTACGCTTTTTTGAATCCAATAGTGGATGTTATGCCCGTAATCCCTGTCCTCTTTTTTCTATTAGCCTTTGTTTGGCAAGCTGCTATAAGTTTTCGATAAAATCTTTAGTCCTAGAATAATTCATGATTTATTCGATGAAAAAAATTATAGCAATTGATAAGATCAGATAAGTCTTATAATAAAAGCCCTCAATTCAAACATTGAAGTTATTGTATAGACGCGAAAAATATGAATTATCCCATTTCCTCATTCTGAACTTTTTTACATTCTATTTAACCCTAGTGGTATAAAAATATTTATATTCCTTATTTAAATTAAAGTTAATTCCTACTGGATTAGAGAATCGATTTTATTTTCCTTTTTTTCCAAAAAAAAGTTAAGATCTTGGAGATTGTGTAATCTCATCATCCATACATAACGATGTGATATATTCATATCATATAACATATGAATAGTAAGAACTAGCATTCTTATTGAGACTAGAACTAATAGGGAGGGAAATAGATTTATGGATGGAATCAAATATGCAGTATTTACACACAAAAGTTTACGGTTATTGGTGAAAAATCAATATACTTTTAATGTGGAATCAGGATTAACTAGGACAGAAATAAAACATTGGGTCGAACTTTTTTTTGGTGTCAAGGTAATAGCTATGAATAGCCATCGACTTCCGGGCAAGGTTCGAAGAAAGAAACCCATTATGGGACATACAATGCATTACAGACGTATGATCATTACGCTTCACCCGGGTTATTCTATTCCACCTCTTAAATAGAAAATAACTTAAATCAAAATACTTAATAGCATGGTGATACATTTATACAAAACTTCTACCCCAAGCGCACGCAAAGGAGCCGGAGGCAGTCAAGTGAAATCCAATACACGAAATAAATTGATCTATGGACAGCATCGTTGTGGTAAAGGCCGTAATGCCAGAGGAATCATTACCGCAAGGAATAAAGGGGGGGGTCATAAGCGTTTATATCGTAAAATAGATTTTCGACGGAATGAAAAAGACATATATGGTAAAATCGTAACCATAGAATACGATCCTAATAGAAATGCATACATCTGTCTCATACACTATAGGGATGGCGAGAAGGGATATATTTTACATCCCAGAGGGGCTATAATTGGAGATACCATTATTTCTGGTACAAAAGTTCCTATAAAAATGGGAAATGCCCTACCTTTGAGTGCGGTTTGAACTATTGATTTACGTAATTGGAAGTAACCAATTAGGTTGACGACGAAACCTAGAAATCGATCACTGATCCAATTTGAGTACCTCTATGGGATAGACCTCAACAGAAAACTGAAGAGTAACGGCAGCAAGTGATTGAGTTCAGTAGTTCCTCATATAAAATTATTGACTATAGAGATCTAGTAATATGGAGAAGACAAAATTGTTTCAAGCACCGACAAAACCAGAAGCGCCTCTTGTTTCAAAAAGAGGAAGGACGGGTTATTCACATTTCATTTGATGGTCAGAGGCGAATTGAAAGCTAAGCAGTGGTAATTCTAAAGATTCCCCCCGGGGGAAAAATATGGATGTCTCCTACGTTACCCCTAACTAATATGTGGAAGTATCGACGTAATTTCATAGAGTCATTCGGTCTGAATGCTACATGAAGAACATAAGCCAGATGAAGGAACGGGAAGACCTAGGATGTAGAAGAACATAACATGACATGAGCGATTCGGCGGATTTGGATTCCTATATACCCACTCATGTAGTACTTTACTTCGTTGTACGATATATAAGATCCATCTCTATAGATATCATCATCTACACCCAGAAAGCCGTATGCTTTGGAAGAAGCTTGTACAGTTTGGGAAGAGGTTTTGATTGATCAAAAAGAAGAATCTACTTCAACCAATATGCCCTTAGGCACGGCCATACATAACATAGAAATCACACTTGGAAGAGGTGGACAATTAGCTAGAGCCGCAGGTACTGTAGGGAAACTGATTGCAAAAGAGGGGAAATCGGCCACATTAAAATTACCTTCTGGGGAGGTTCGTTTAACATCCCAAAACTGCTCAGCAACAGTCGGACAAGTAGGAAATGTTGGGGTGAGAAATAAAAGTTTAGGGAGAGCCGGATCTAAACGTTGGCTAGGTAAGCGTCCTGTAGTAAGAGGAGTAGTTATGAACCCTGTAGACCATCCCCATGGGGGTGGTGAAGGGAAAGCCCCAATTGGTAGAAAAAACCCCGCAACCCCTTGGGGTTATCCTGCACTTGGAAGAAAAACTAGAAAAAGAAATAAATATAATGATAATTTGATTCTTCGTCGCCGTAGTAAATCGGAGAGCGAGACGTAGAAAAAGAAATAAATAAATAAATATAGTAATAATTTGATTCTTCGTCTTAAAAAAAAATAGGAGAAATTAACTATGACGCGAGTTCAAAAACTAAATCCTTTTGTGGCAATTCATTTAGTAAGAAAACTAGAAAAGCTTAATACAAAGACAAAGACGGAAAAAGAAAAAGAAATAATATTAACGTGGTCTCGGGCATCGACCATTATACCCACAATGGTGGGCCATACTCTGGCTATCCATAATGGAAAGGAACATATACCTATTTATATAACAATGCGTATGTTGGGCTATAAATTGGGAGAATTTGCACCTACTAGAAATTATCGGGAGTATGAAAAAACAGATGATAAATCTAGTCGTAAAAAAGATGATAAATCTAGTCGTAAAAAAGATGATAAATCTAGTCGTAAAAAAGATGATAAATCTAGTCGTAAAAAAGATGATAAATCTAGTCGTAAAAAAGATGATAAATCTAGTCGTAAAAAAGATGATAAATCTAGTCGTAAAAAAGATGATAAATCTAGTCGTTAATTATTAAATAATTAATACTAAAAATAGCGAATATCAATACCTAATTAATAAGAGGTGCACCTTATCTTATGATAAAGAATGGAAAGAGGAAGCCATATACAGAAATATACACTTTAGGTCAAGATATACGCATGTCCGCTCATAAAGTGCGAAGAGTAATTGATCAAATTCGTGGACGTTCCTATGAAGAAACAATTATGGTACTCGACCTCATGCCTTATCGAGCATGTTACCCCATTTTAAAATTGATTTATTCTGCAGCAGCAAATGCTAGTCACAATATGGGTTTCAACAAAGCCAATTTAGTCATTAGTAAAGCCGAAGTCAACGAGGGTACCACTGTGAAAAGATTAAAACCTCGGGCTCGGGGACGAGGTTATCTGATAAAAAGACCGACTTGTCATATAACGATTGTATTAAAAGATATATCCTTATGTGAAGAAGTCAGCGAATATGATATGCCTTTTTCCAATTTATAAATAGTATTATATTAGGGCATTATGGGACAAAAAATAAATCCACTTGGTTTCAGACTTGGTAAAACCCAAAGGCATTATTCTCTTTGGTTTGCACAACCAAAAAATTTTTATGAGGATTTAGAAGAAGATCAAAAAATAAGAAACTGTATCAAGAATTTTGTACAAAAAATTATGAAAATATCTTATGGTGTGGATGGACTTGCACGTATAGAGATTCAAAAACAAAAAAACATCGATGCGATTCGGGTCATAATATATATGGGGTTCCCCCACTTATTCACAAAAAATAGACCTAAAATAATGGAAGAATTACTGATGAATGTACAAAAAGAAATTAATTGTGTGAATCGAACACTCAACATTGATCTTAGAGGAATTGAAAACCCTTACGGGCACCCTACTATTCTTGCAGAATTTATAGGCGAGCAAATAAAGAATAGAGTTTCATATCACAAAGTAATGAAAAAGGCTATTGAATTAAATGAACAAACGGATACAAAAGGAATTCAAATAAAAATTGCAGGACGTCTTGCCGGAAGAGACCGTGCGCGCACCGCATGGATGAGAAAGGGTAGGGTTCCTCTACAAACTGTTCGAGCTAAATTTGATTATTGTTCCTATATGGTTACAACTATAAAAGGGGTATTGGGTATAAAAATTTGGATATTTGTAGACGAGGAATATTAAACCCTTACTTGACTTGTCTTTACATTCTATCCATTGATATAACAAAAAAGACAAATTATTTCATTCTTTTTTTTATTCAGTCAAAACAAAAAGGAGCAATTCGAATTTAATGGGGTTGAATAAAATTTCAAATAAAAATTTTGATTTATAATTTGATATAATTGCTATGCTTAGTGTGTGACTCGTTTGTTTTTTAGAGTCAGGATAAAAAAAAATTGACTGACTCATACTATGAACTAATAAATATAGAACTAATAACCAACTCATCGTTTCACATTATCTGCTGGATCCAAAGAGACAGTCAAGATATGATATATTGATCATATCATTGTAGCAATTGAAATCCTTTTTGCATAAACAAAAGAAAAACCAATCAGATTATGAGTTGTAAAGCAAAACATAAAATTATGCAGATAAATGAAAGGATGAGAGAAAGAGAGAAAAAAAGAATATCAATGATATATTATTCCAATATGTAAGGTCTATGAGTGATCTCAAAAAAGGCAATGTAATAAAGCATCAATACCGATTGATCTATAATTAAATAAATCTGTTCATAGAACAAAAAAAATCAAGAGCCTCGAACCAATAAAGACTGAGAAGATTGACTCAAGAACAAATTTAATTAGAGGCCCCATTGTAAAATAAAGACCTAACCATTAATCGAGAAGCGATGGGAACGATGAAACCCATGAATACATAAGATTCTATTGAAAAGTAATCTTAATGATTTATTGGGCGGGATGGCGAAACGAACCAGGAGACAATCCATTTATTATGAGCGGTCATGGGTTAACCCCACAAATGAAATAAATATTGAAAGAGTAAATATTCGCCCGCGAAAGTTTTTATTTATTTATTTATTTATTTATGTTATTGGATTTAAAAATTTTAAGTGATCTGATATAATACTATCATAATAGTAATATAATAATAAATAAAGATTCGTCCTAACGTTATAATAAATATAATAAAAACGACATCATCCAAAATTTTAAATAGAAATAATTATCTATAAATCTATAGAAATCTATAATCTAAATTTAAATATAAAAAAAAATATCTATATAAAAAAAATATCTAATATAAATAGAATAATATATATTATATATATATATATATACAATTTTATAATAAAAAAAATAGATAGGGGAAATCTTAAAAAATCCCCCGATTCAATATATTATTCAGCACCTACATGTATATTTTATCATTTCATTCGCGAGGAGCTGGATGAGAAGAAACTCTCATGTCCGGTTCTGTAGTAGAGATGGAATTGAGAAAAAACTATCAACTATAACCCCAAAAGAACCAGATTCCGTACACAACATCGAGGAAGAATGAAAGGAAGATCTTATCGAGGTAATCATATTTGTTTCGGTAAATATGCTCTTCAGGCGCTTGAACCCGCTTGGATTACATCTAGGCAAATAGAAGCGGGGCGTCGGGCAATGACACGAAATGTACGCCGCGGTGGAAAAATATGGGTACGTATATTTCCCGACAAACCAGTTACCATAAGATCTCCAGAAACACGTATGGGTTCGGGGAAAGGGAAAGGATCTCCCAAATATTGGGTAGCTGTCGTTAAACCCGGTAAAATACTTTATGAAATGGGCGGAGTAAGAGAAAATATAGCCAGAAAAGCTATTTCAATAGCAGCGTACAAAATGCCTATACGAACTCAATTCATTAGTTCAAGAAGTTCAAGATAGTAAGATAGAACCAAAGGAAAAAGGTCTTTGGGATGAAAAAAAACAATCGCAAGTTTATTGTTTTGTTTTGGAAAAACAATATTTCTTTTATTTTTTGCCCTTTACATCTTTACATTGAAATAACAGATTCAAAAAAATAATATGATCCAATCTCAGACCTATTTGAATGTAGCAGATAACAGCGGACCCCTAAAATTAATGTGTATTCGAATAATAGGGACTAGTAATCGCCGATATGCTAATATCGGTGACGTTATTGTTGCTGTGGTCAAGGAAGTAGGACCAGATTCATCTCTAGAAATATCAGAAGTGATCAGAGCTGTAATTGTACGTACTTGTAAGGAATTCAAACGTGACGACGGTATGATAATACAGTATGATGACAATGCTGCAGTTATCCTTGATAAAAAAGGAAATCCAAAGGGAAATAGAATTTTTGGTGCGATCCTCGAGGAATTGAGAGATTTAAAGTTCACTAAAATAGTTTCATTAGCACCTGAAGTATTGTAAGATAAAGTATTAGTTATAAGATATAAAATCCGATATAACATTGAAATTTAAATGAGACCATGATATAGTTATAGCATTTGAATGAAATAGATTTCATTTAAATTTCAAATGAATTAGTCGATTGTGTTTCACGCGTATACCTCTATTTAATACAATAATTAATAATAAAAAAAAAAGAAAAAAGAGTACGTTTATTATATAAAAATTCGGGAGCAATAAAAATTTTAGTTTATCATGTGTAGGGACACCATTTCTAACATAATAACCTCTATACGAAATGCTGACATGGCTAAAAAAGGAACCGTTCGAATAGAATCTACTAACATTAGCAAACCCTTGATTAAAATACTTTTACGAGAAGGTTTTATTGAAAATGTGAGGAAGCATCGAAAAAACAATAAAAATTTTTTGGTTTTAACCCTACGACATAGAAGGAATAGGAAAGGGCCGTATCGAACTAATCTAAATTTAAAACGTATCAGTCGTCCTGGTCTACAAATCTATTCTAAATATCAAGAAATTCCTAGAATTTTAGGCGGGATGGGGATTGTAATTCTTTCTACTTCTCGGGGTATAATGACAGACAGAGAGGCTCGACTAGAAAGAATCGGTGGAAAAATCTTGTGTTATATATGGTAATCTTTCTGATATCCGAATTATATCCGGACTTCCCACTTGCGAAAAAGAAAGAAGAAAGAACGTATTTTTAATATAATTTTTCCTACATTAATTGATACTTCAAGAGGATTTTAGATGGAATGAAAGAACAAAAAAGGATTCAGAAGGGTTTAATTACTAAATCACTTTCCTCGCTTTCCAATGGTTTCCAATGGCATGTTCCAAGTTTATTTATATAAGGAGGATCCAGTTTCAGGAAGGATCCGACGTAGTTTTGTTTTATACGCATACTACCAAGAAATAGAGTCAAAATAGAAAAAATTCGTTATGATTCGACCAGAGGGCGTCTAATTTATAGACTCCGCAACAAAGATTCGAATCTTTCGCGTTACTCAGGGATACAATTCAAGATTAAAAAATTAAAAGAAACCAATTTTATTCAAAAAAGTATGTATATTTCAAATTTAGGAATGACAAATATGAAAAGAAGGGCCTCCGTTCGTAAAATTTGTAAAAACTGTCGAATGATACGTAGACGGGGAAGACTTATAGTAAGTTGCTCCAACCTGAGACATAAACAAAGACAAAAATAACCCTTCTAAACAGGGACTCTCTAAGGTATCCGATGTACAAATAAAAAAAAGGATCCTTTTTGTTTTGACATGAAATGGATATATCCATAAACCCCTGATTTATATTCTTATATTTATGAGATGATAAAATATATTTATGAGATGATAAAATATATTTATGAGATGATAAAATATGGTAAAATTTTTACAAAAAGTTAGTCGACGCAGAAATAGACGTAGACGTATTGTTTGGTCGCTTAAGAATCCACCTAAAATAAAAAAAGGAATTATTCATGTTCAAGCAAGTTTCAACAATACTATTGTGACCGTTACAGATGTACAGGGTCGGGCGGTCTCTTGGTCCTCCGCTGGCACTTGTAGATTCAAGGGCCCAAGAAGAGGGACACCATTTGCTGCTTACGTCGCAACAGAAGATGCTATTCAGCCATTAATGGATCTCGGTATGCGACGAGCAGAAGTCAGAATAAAGGGTCCTGGTTCCGGAAGAGATGGGGCATTAAGAACTATTGATCAAATTGGTATAAAATTAAATTTCGTCCGGGACGTAACCCCTATAGCGCATAATGGCTGCAGGCCCCCTAACAAAAGACGCCTGTAAAAATAAATATTGAAGATATTTCAAGAGAAATAGAAGAAATAGAGATCAAAAATTGAATAATTTGATCAAAAAATAATATTATTATGTTTCAAGAGAAAGTAACAATATGCAGTCGGCTACTACAGTGGGAATGTGTTGAATCAAGAGCCGACAACAAGCGTCTTCATTATGGACGCTTTATGTTGTCTCCACTTATAAAAGGTAAAGCCGAGACAATAGGCCTTGTGATGCGAAGAATTTTGCTTGGAGAAATAGAAACAATGTGTATCACACGTGCAAAATTTATTAAACTACCACACGAGTTTTCTACTATAGCAGGTGTTGAAGACTCAATACAGGAAATTTTAATGAGTTTGAAACAAATTGTATTGAGAGGCAATTTGGATGGAATTCATGGCGCGACTATTTGTTTCAGTGGTCCTGGATATCTACTTTCTCAAGATATCATCTTACCGCCTTCTGTGGAAATCGTTGATAACTCACAGTATATTGCTAAGATAACAGAACCAATTGATTTGTTTATTGAATTAATAATCGAGAGGAGTTGCGGCTATCGTAGAAAATCGCCAAAAAACTTACAAGACGGAAGTTATCCTACAGATGCTGTATTCATGCCTGTTATAAATGCGAATTATAGTATTCATTCTTATGGAAATGAAAATGATGAGAAGGACAATCACGAAATACTTATTTTCGAAATATGGACAAATGGGAGTTTAACTCCTAAAGAAGCGATTAATGAAGCCTCCCGGAATTTGATTGACTTCATTGTTCCTTTTCTACGGGTAGAAGAAGAAAAATTACAGGTAGAAAAATTTAAGACAAGGTTGGTTTTACCCCTTTATCCTTTGTATGATCAACATCGCAAACTACTGAGAAATGAAAAAGTAAAGAGAATGGAAAGAGACCTAGAATTTGAGCATCTTTATATT